CGCACGAATACCCTCGTTTAAAAGAATATTTTTAGTGTAGAAAGTCTCAAATTCAGGATCTTCCGCTGCACGGATTTCCTGGGAAACAAAGTCATAGGCACGTAAGTTCAGAGCTAGGCCAACTACGCCAATAGCACTCATCCATAAACCGGTGACGGGTACAAATAGCATAAAGAAATGTAACCAACGTTTATTGGAAAAAGCAACACCAAAGATTTGGGACCAAAAGCGGTTAGCAGTTACCATTGAATAAGTTTCTTCAGCTTGAGTTGGATTAAAAGCACGGAAGGTATTTGCACCATCACCATCTTCGAATAGAGTGTTTTCTACGGTAGCCCCATGAATAGCGCATAGCAGAGCCGCACCTAATACTCCAGCAACTCCCATCATATGAAATGGGTTCAACGTCCAATTATGAAATCCTTGGAAGAAAAGGATGAATCGAAATATAGCTGCTACGCCAAAACTCGGTGCAAAGAACCAACCAGATTGTCCCAGTGGATAAATAAGGAATACAGAAACAAAAACAGCGATTGGACCAGAGAATGAAATTGCATTATAAGGTCGCAATTGAACAGACCGAGCAAGTTCAAATTGACGTAACATGAAACCTATTAGTCCAAAAGCCCCATGGAGAGCGACAAAAGTCCACAGACCACCTAATTGACACCAACGAGTAAAATCCCCTTGTGCTTCCGGACCCCATAGTAGCAACAAAGAGTGTGCTAAACTATTGGCAGGGGTGGAAACTGCCGCGGTTAAGAAATTGCAACCCTCCAAATAGGAACTAGCCAATCCATGGGTATACCAAGAAGTTACAAAAGTAGTCCCTGTAAACCACCCCCCTAAAGCAAAATAAGCACAAGGAAAGAGCAATAGGCCGGACCATCCTACAAAAACGAAACGGTCTCTTCGTAACCAGTCGTCCATAATATCAAATAGATCATTTTCTTCTTTAGGAATTCTACCAAGGGCTATAGTCATAGTGATCCTCCTATTCAATTACTTCAACCATTTCCGAGCACCTCATCTTATTTCCAAGGCATATGATAATTTGATTATCTGTAGACGATTTCTTTCTCGTTTAATGCCCTTTTTCAATGGTCTCGAAGATAGAAATTTTGGATTTGTATCTATGGGGTCACAACCGAGGTCGTGGTAAATTCATGAATTTCATTCGATTAATTTTTCTTATACTCTTCTCTTATACTATAGAAATAGGGAAATAAACATTTGAATTCAGTGTTATTCCAGGATTCCTATTTCAAAGCCTATCTTTTAAGGGAAAACCCCTCTTTTCTCATTCGATTTTTATTGCATGGGTGGAAGAACAAAAATAGGATTCAGAAAAAAAAAGATATTGAAAAGAAAAATTGACTTTCGAAATCCATTTTTATGTGTAACGGAAAAGAGTTGGGATTTCTTCTTATTCCTATAGAACGTTTAGTAACAAGAATAAGAAATTGTAAATTGTAAATAGTGAAAAATTCTTGTCTTGCGTGGTCTAAGTCTAAGGAAATACAAAAAATCTGGTTATACAACAATTTCATCCACATCGAATTTTTATATCAGAATAGCGGATAGAGGTATCATTCAAGGGGTCAGGTCTACTTACTTTAGCTTTCTTTCCTATTTTATGGTGGCTTTGAAAAGAATCCTTTTTTCTTTGTTGATAAATAATCAAAAAAAAGAATTTTTTTATAACCTGCTTTTTTTATTCTAACAAGTCCTATACGGAAATGCGCGTAAGAGAAAATATATATAACTGTTTCTCAACCTATATCGAATTTAGGAAAGAAAAAACAAGAATTTTCTTCTTTTTTTTTCTTATTAACATTAAGAAAAAAGAATATAACTAAAAAGGAATTGGCAATATAATTTTTATGCACTTTTCATTTTAAAATGAAAAAAAAAAAGAAGAATTTTTTGCAATCGTTATTTCTTGCCTCTGTTATATCACGAAAACCTTTCGATTTGGAACGGGGAGAGATGGCTGAGTGGACTAAAGCGGCGGATTGCTAATCCGTTGTACAATTTTTTTGTACCGAGGGTTCGAATCCCTCTCTTTCCGCCCCTTTGGATCATTTGGTACTTTCGAATTGTAAGGAATTCTGACCCCCGGATTTTTTCATAGATAAATGTACGAAATAAATCCAATTTAGAAGAAAAAATTCCCAAAAATTGGGGATTTTTACTCCTCACGCCCAGGATTACGTCCTGGGTCATTAGATAAGAATCCAAAGATAAAGAGAGAAACAAAGAATATCACTACTGTATAAACAAAAAGTTTGAGAGTAAGCATTACATAATCTCCAAAAGTATTTTTTTAAGGAATAGATTACCCGTTTTTCTTTACCACACAGATCCACTAGGAGGGGTTTTGTTTATTTTGACACCTAAAAATGCAAAAATCAATTCTTAAAAAAAAAAAAAATAGCAAGAATTCCTTTATAATAAGCACTCTTATCAATAGCAAAAATTCGTTTAGCTATTGTGTGGGTACCTAAAGGTACCCGCTCAACGTAGGTGCAGGGGGGTAGAAAGGCTGATCCAAGATTATTGCTGCAGCTATACATTCAATGTAGAAGAATTTTAATTATAGAATCGGGGGTTCATAATATAAGACTTCTAGGCTCTTATCCATTTTTTTTTTTTTGCAATAAATCCATCATTCAATTTGGCGGACATAGACATAATAGTAAAGATTTCATCGAAAACTTACAGCAGCTTGCCAAACAAACGCTAATAGAAAAAAGAATACAGGTATGACAGGCATAACATCCACGATTGGGTTGAAAATGGCATAAGCTTCGGGTAATTTGGCGAAGAAAAAACTAGTTGGATTTGGATAAAGAAAAGAGTTAAAACAGATACAGGTTAAACTAAGTATATTAGGCATAACAAGCATTTCGTTCTTGTAGAGTAGATAATTGGATTTTGATTGAGTTATTTTTCTAAGGGAAAAAGGAAAAGAAAAGGGGATTCTAAATCCTTTTTTCTTCAGACTTTCCCAAACACAAAATACCTCCTTGTGTTCGCATTCTCAAATGAGAATGGAAGAAATTCGACTTTCATATAATATCTTAATAGAATTCCATGTAATGATCAATGGATTTTTTGAATTCTATATTATCCGTATGTCTAGAATCCTAGCAAGAAAATATTCCTCATTTTTTAGGTAATTGAAGTGGGATTGACGAATAATATATAAACCACTACTGTTTATTAGTGTCGCATAAAAGAAATGGGGCGTGGCCAAGTGGTAAGGCAGCGGGTTTTGGTCCCGTTACTCGGAGGTTCGAATCCTTCCGTCCCAGATTTTTCTGATGAAACGAAAGATAGAATCGTATTGTGCCCTGCACGACACAAAAGTTTATTAAAGAGAATAATTCTCTCTTATGAACTCTTAGATTAGATGCATTTCTAGTCAAATTGATTATCTTTTATGTGTTTTGAAATTAGGACCTCTTAGATAAACTTTATACTCCATATCCATGAAGTGGAAATTCTTAAAGGATACATTTGACACCCAATGTGAAAGAAAAGAAGTACTCCTAGTTCTTTTTCTCGAACTAAAGAACTAAAGTAAGTAAAAAAAAAAAGAAAAAAAAGGAGAGTATCCTAATTCTATGTTTCATGGCCAGATTAAAGAATAGGATGTTTTTAGTTTCAGCGCAGGCCTTAAAACTTTTGAACAAGATCGGGGTGAGAAAAAAGAAAAGAGCTTCCATTCTACGGATAGGGACTCGATTTTTCTATTTTAGGTATTATTTGATTTGCAAATATCCATTTCTAAATCAATGGAACGCGAGGATTAGAGATAAATGCATATATTCTGTCTACTCGACTTTCGAATTGATTGAAAAAAAAATCATACTTTTTTTATTTTTTCTTTCTTTTTTTACTCGAGTCGAAGAAGTATGAGAATTTTTTAACTACCAAAAAACTGCCAATCTTTTCATTGGCATAGTTTATTTGGTTAATAGTTAATTGTTTTTGTTACAGAAAAATATATTAGTAATTAAATTAATTAAACTTTTTTTGGGTTGGTAGTTTATTTATTGGAGAAACAGAGTAGATCCTTCTCACTTTAGGATTGATCATCTCGAGTTTTCTGTTAAGGATGGAAATTCAATAATAAATAAGTCTTAAGCAAACCTTTTTTATTCATCTTTTTTAAACTACGTTTCATTCATATGATAGAATATGGGTTTAAAGAAATTGGATCTTTGCGGAGTCTTCCCCGATAAATACTTATTTCTTTTATCTTCATAGAAAGCAAGTTTGAATTAGTATACAAAACCAATGACTAATGACTATTCATGATTCCATCCATATTGGATCAATTTTGATACCACTTTGTAATAAAATTAGAGGAATGTTATGGTAAAACTTCGTTTAAAACGATGTGGTAGAAAGCAACGTGCGACTTGAAGGACATGATCAATTGTGGATTTTGCTCTCCATCATTTTCCATAATAATGAAAATGCTCTTAGCTCGACATAGTCTGTTTTATTTGTCCTGAATCGAATTTGCGCCGGGTTGTTTGTAAGTAAATAGTATACGATGGAGCTCGAGAGGACAGAATTTTTTTTTATCAAGGGAAAGAATCTAGGGTTAGTGAAAACTAATAAATTAGGCCAACTTTGTCAGTCTATCCTTAATAGAGAAATCGAAAGGTTAAAATTACGAAAAAAGTCCAATTTTGGAAGATTGGAAAAACTTTTTCGATTAAAAGTCTATCAGAATTAATCGTTCATATTCGATTTCTATAGAAGAGGGAAATGCTTTATCGAAGGAAATAAGAAAAAAAAAAGAAAGGGTATGTTGCTGCCCTTTTGAGAGAAAAAAGAATAGGAATTCCCGAAGTAATGTCTAAACCCAAGGATTTCACAAATCAAAGATAAAGGATTCCGGAACAAGTAAACGCGATTTTCAACCGTCTCAACAATAGAATTAGATCAGAATAATGAAAAAAAAGTAAATTTGTTCGAGATAAGATAAAGAAAAGAGTTTATAGACGACTCAAAAAATTTCGAAGGATTTTTCTTTTCAAGTTTGTCAGTCAAAATTAGTCAACTTGAGTCATGAGTCTAAATGAAATTGATTTTCTCTTTTCTGTAAGGAAATTAATGCAAGTCATAGTCTAATTTCTATCTACTTGTATTATAGATAGAGATTCAAATCATTTTCTCGAGCCGTATGAGGAGAAAACCTCCTATACGTTTCTAGGGGGGGCATTGTTTATCTACATCTATCCCAATAAGCTGTCTATCGAATCGTTGCAATTGATGTTCGATCTCGAAGAGAAGGAAGAGATCTTCGAAAAGTGGGTTTTTATGATCCGATAAAGAATCAAACTTGTTTAAATGTTCCAGTTATTCTCTATTTCCTTGAAAAGGGTGCTCAACCTACAAGAACTGTTTATGATATTTTAAGGAAGGCAGAATTCTTTAACGATAAAGAAAAAGAAACAACTTTGAGTTAATTGAAGAACTAAATGAATAAATAAATAAAGTAAGAGAGGGTCACTAGTACCCCTTAATTATTTAGACACAATTTGCCTCTTTCTTAGTCCTACTTTTTTTTTGCTGTATTTATGTCGTGCCAATCCAACAAAAGCCTATATTTTCTTTTTTTTGTATCTAATTGCTTTTCTTATCAATGTATTTACATTGACAAAGGTCTATTGAACAAATAGAATCTGTAGATAGATGGATCTATTTATCCTCACTCAATATTAGGTTAGGTATTTCTGTCTACACTTCGCCTAAATGATAGGGTTGTCCTCCTTGCATGTACTCTCATACAAAATTTTTTTATTTAAAGAAATTCAAATTGCTAAAAAAAAAACGGCAATTTTTCCATTGTGATTGGGGCCGCTCCTTTTTTCACCTTAGTGAAATTTAACCGGATCTATTTATTTTGGTATTTGTGTATTTTTTTTAATGGGCGCTAAAATTTGTCTTTTGGTGTCTTGCTAATTCAATATTTTGACAGGGGCGTACGGTGTAATTCCATCGATTTTTGGATTTCGATCGTATCTAAGATCCTATTTTATCTGGGTTGCTAACTCAATGGTAGAGTACTCGGCTTTTAAGTGCGACTATGATCTTTTACACATTTGGATGAAGCAACAAATTCGTCCAGACTCTTGGTAGAGTCTAGAAGACCACGACTGATCCTCAAAGGTAATGAAGGGAAAAAATAGCATGTCGTAATAGAATCAATTTCTTTTTTTTTTTTTTTTTGAATAAAAAAATTCCGATTTTCTAGGTCTAGCGAATAAATGGATAGAGCCTGGTTCTAATTCTGGTAAAATAAAAAGCAACGAGCTTAACTTCTTAATTGGAATGATTCCCCGATCTAATTAGACGTTAAAAATAGATTAGTGCCTGATGCGGGGAAAGGTTGGGTTTTACTGTCAGTGGACCCCTCACCCTTTTTTTTAGAAATCCTAATTATTCTTGATTATGGATTGAAAAGGAATGTTATGAATTGAATGTGTAAAAGAAACAGTATATTGATAAAAACACTGTATTCCAAAGTCAAAAGAGCGATTGGCCTGCAAAAATAAAAAAAAAAAAAAGATTTGTTCTTTTTTTTTGTAATTAAAACAAACAAAAACGAATTCGATAGAAAAGGAGCTAAAAAAGAAAAGATCTATGGATTAGACTTCTTTCCAGGGTTTGTATTAAAAAATACAACATCCTGTTTTGACCATATTGCACTATGTATCATCATTTGATAAACCGAGAAAAACTTTTTTCTCTGATTCAAGTAGAAATACAAATGGAAAAATTCGAAGAGTATTCAGAAAAACAGAAATCTCGTCAACAATACTTCATCTACCCACTTCTCTTTCAGGAATATATTTATGCATTTGCCTATGATTATGGATTAAAAGGTTCTGAACCTGTGGAAATTCTTCGTTGTAATAACAAGAAATTTAGTTCACTACTTGTGAAACGTTTAATTATTCGAATGTATCAGCAGAATTTTTTGAGAAATTCGGCTAATCGTCCTAACCAAGATCGATTGTTGGATCACACCAATTATTTGTATTCTGAGTTTTATTCTCAGATTCTATCTGAGGGGTTTGCGATCGTTGTAGAAATCCCATTCCCACTAGTAGAATTATCTTGTCCAGGAGAAAAAAAAATACCAAAGTTTCAAAATTTACAATCTATTCATTCACTATTTCCGTTTTTAGAAGACAAATTTTTGCATTTAGATTATCTATCATATATAGAAATACCCTATCCTATCCATTTAGAAATCTTGGTTCAACTCCTTGAATACCGGATCAAAGATGTTTCATCTTTGCATTTATTGCGATTCTTTCTCAACTGTTATTCGAATTGGAATAGTTTTATTACTTCAATGAAATCCTTTTTTCTATTTTCAAAAGAAAATAAAAGACTATTTCGATTCCTATATAACTCTTATGTATCAGAATATGAATTTTTCTTGTTGTTTCTTCGTAAACAATCTTCTTG